GTTAACGTAGCTTAAACAAAGCATGGCACTGAAGATGCCAAGATGAGCCGTTAAAAGCTCCGATAACACAAAAGCCTGGTCCTGACTTTATTATCAGTTATAACCTGAATTACACATGCAAGTACCCGCACCCCTGTGAGAATGCCCCCCAACCTCTAAACATTAAAGGAGGGGGAGCCGGCATCAGGCACACAACTTAAAGTAGCCCAAGACGCCTTGCTTAGCCACACCCCCAAGGGAACTCAGCAGTGATAAATATTAAGACATAAGCGAAAGCTTGACTTAATCAAGGTTAAACAGAGCCGGTAAAACTCGTGCCAGCCACCGCGGTTATACGAGAGGCTCAAATTGATATCCTCCGGCGTAAAGTGTGACTAGAGAAAATAATGAAACTAAAGCCAAACATCTCCCCAGCTGTCATACGCTAACGGAGCCAGAAGCCCCACAACGAAAGTGGCTTTAATAATTCTTGAACTCACGACCATTAAGATACAAACTGGGATTAGATACCCCATTATGCTTAATTGTAAACAATGATGATAATATTACAAACACCATCCGCCAGGGAACTACGAGCACTAGCTTAAAACCCAAAGGACTTGGCGGTGCCTCAGACCCACCTAGAGGAGCCTGTTCTATAACCGATAATCCCCGTTGAACCTCACCACTTCTTGTTTATCCAGCCTATATACCGCCGTCGCCAGCTTACCTCATGAGAGCCCAAAAGTAAGCCAAACGAGTAATACTCAACACGTCAGGTCGAGGTGTAGCAAATGAAGTGGGAAGAAATGGGCTACATTTTCTGACCCAGAATATAACGAAAAGTGTCATGAAAAAACACAACTGAAGGTGGATTTAGCAGTAAAAAGAAAACAGAGTGTTCTTTTGAAGCCGGCTATGAGGCGCGTACACACCGCCCGTCACTCTCCTCGAAACTAAACAGACAATCTATAATTAACTGAACAATAAAAGAGGAGGCAAGTCGTAACATGGTAAGTGTACCGGAAGGTGCACTTGGAAGAATTAGAATGTAGCTAAATAGGAAAGCATCTCCCTTACACCGAGAAGACACTAGTGCAAATCCAGTCATTCTAAGCAAAACAGCTAGCCTTAACACATCAAATAAACAACCAATCATGTATATAAAAACAAAACACACCTAAAATAAAACATTCTTCCACCAAAGTATAGGCGATAGAAAAGGACCCCAAGAGCTATAGAAAAAGTACCGCAAGGGAAAGCTGAAAGAGAAATGAAAAAACCCATACAAGCAATAAAAAGCAGAGATCAACCCTCGTACCTTTTGCATCATGGTTTAGCAAGAACAATTCAAGCAAAGCGCCCTTTAGTTTGAAACCCCGAAACTAGACGAGCTACTCCGGGGCAGTCTTTTAGGACCAACCCGTCTCTGTGGCAAAAGAGTGGGAAGACCCCCGAGTAGAGGTGATAAGCCTACCGAGCCTAGTTATAGCTGGTTGCTTAAGAAATGAATGTTAGTTCAGCCTTATATAATTCTAAAACCAAATCACATAAAGAACAAAGCAATATATAAGAGTTAGTCAAAGGGGGTACAGCCCCTTTGAAACAGAACACAACCTTACCAGGAGGACAAGGATCATACACACCAAAGGACACACTTCCTCAGTGGGCCCAAAAGCAGCCACCTGTACAGAAAGCGTTAAAGCTCAGGAAGAACCAAACCAACAATAAAGATAATATATCCCCATCCCCTAATAATATTAAGCCAATCTATACATTTATAGAAGAAATAATGCTAAAATTAGTAATAAGAGAGTCTCAGACTCTCTCCCGGCACACGTGTAAGTCAGATCGGACAAACCACTGACAAATAACGGACCCAAAACAAGAGGGTAATACAACAAACACAACAAACAAGAAAAGCTTGTATAGCCAATAACCGTTAACCCAACACAGGAGTGCCCCAAGGAAAGACTAAAAGGAGAAGAAGGAACTCGGCAAACACGAACCCCGCCTGTTTACCAAAAACATCGCCTCTTGCTAAAAAAGAAGTATTAGAGGTCCCGCCTGCCCTGTGACCACAGTGTTTAACGGCCGCGGTATCCTGACCGTGCGAAGGTAGCGTAATCACTTGTCTTTTAAATGAAGACCTGTATGAATGGCATCACGAAGGTTCAACTGTCTCCTTCCCCCAGTCAATGAAATTGATCTGCCCGTGCAGAAGCGGACATAAAAACATAAGACGAGAAGACCCTGTGGAGCTTTAGGCCAAGGATCAAACATGTAAAACAGACTCAAACCCTAAAAAGAATAATAAAAGTCCAAAAACCAAGAGTAACCTGATCCTAATGCCTTCGGTTGGGGCGACCGCGGGGGAAAATAAAGCCCCCACATGGAATGGAACTACTTCCTAAACCAAGAGTTACAACTCTAAGTAACAGAATTTCTGACCACCTATGACCCAGGACAAACATAAACCTGATCAATGAACCAAGTTACCCCAGGGATAACAGCGCAATCCTTTCCCAGAGTCCATATCGACGAAAGGGTTTACGACCTCGATGTTGGATCAGGACATCCTAATGGTGCAGCCGCTATTAAGGGTTCGTTTGTTCAACGATTAATAGTCCTACGTGATCTGAGTTCAGACCGGAGTAATCCAGGTCGGTTTCTATCTATGAAACTACTTCTTCCCAGTACGAAAGGATCGGAAAAAGGGGGCCCATACTAAAAGCAAGCCCCACCTCTACCTTATGAAAACAAATAAAAAAGATAAAGAGGAGTAATTAACAGCCAGAGATAATGGCATGTTAAGATGGCAGAGCCCGGTAATTGCAAAAGGCCTAAGCCCTTTTATCCGGGGGTTCAAATCCCCCTCTTAACCATGAACTCTATCCTAACTCACATCATCAACCCACTAGCGTACATCGTCCCAGTACTACTAGCAGTGGCCTTCCTAACGCTATTGGAACGGAAAGTGCTCGGATATATACAACTACGAAAAGGCCCAAACATTGTAGGCCCTTACGGACTCCTACAGCCCATCGCCGACGGTGTAAAACTATTCATCAAAGAGCCCATCCGCCCATCCACCTCCTCCCCATTCCTATTCATTGCAACCCCTACACTAGCCCTCACCCTAGCCCTCACAATATGAGCCCCAATACCTATGCCCTACCCAGTACTAGACCTGAACCTAGGCATCCTATTTGTACTAGCCCTATCAAGCCTCGCAGTGTACTCAATCTTAGGCTCAGGATGGGCCTCAAACTCAAAGTATGCCCTAATCGGGGCCCTACGAGCCGTCGCACAAACCATTTCATACGAAGTAAGCCTCGGATTAATTTTGTTATCCGTGATTATCATCGCAGGAGGCTTCGACCTAAAAACATTCAACACTGCCCAAGAAACAACATGGCTTATAGCCCCAGCATGACCTCTAGCAGCAATATGATATGTATCAACCCTAGCCGAAACAAACCGGGCCCCCTTCGACCTCACAGAAGGAGAATCAGAATTAGTTTCAGGATTTAATGTAGAATACGCAGGAGGCCCCTTCGCCCTATTTTTCCTAGCCGAATACTCAAACATTCTCCTGATAAATACACTATCAACTATCATCTTCTTAGGCGCCTACCACAACCCGCTAATACCAGAACTAACCACAATCAACCTAATAACAAAAGCCGCCCTACTCTCCGTCATATTCTTATGAGTACGAGCCTCCTATCCTCGATTCCGATATGATCAACTCATGCACCTAGTCTGAAAAAACTTCTTACCGTTAGCCCTAGCCCTAGTTATCTGAAACCTAGCCCTACCTATTGCGTTGGCAGGATTACCCCCAAACTAGAGGAAATGTGCCTGAATGATCAAAGGGCCACTTTGATAGAGTGGACAATGGGAGTTAAAATCCCCCCATTTCCTTAGGAAGAAGGGACTCGAACCCATCCTCAAGAGATCAAAACTCTTAGCGCTTCCACTACACCACTTCCTAGTAAAGTCAGCTAAAAAAGCTCTCGGGCCCATACCCCGAACATGTTGGTTAAAATCCTTCCCTTACTAATGAACCCATACGTACTTTCCACCATAATTATAAGCCTAGGACTAGGCACCACCATCACATTTGCCAGCTCACACTGACTCCTAGCCTGAATAGGCCTAGAAATTAACACCCTTGCCATCCTCCCCCTTATAGCCCAACACCACCACCCACGAGCAGTAGAAGCCACAACAAAATATTTCCTCACACAAGCAACAGCAGCAGCCCTACTTTTATTCTGTGCCACCTCAAACGCATGACTAACAGGAAACTGAGAAATCCAACAGCCCTTCCACCCAATCACCATCAACATAATTACCCTAGCACTAGGACTAAAAATTGGCCTCGCCCCAATACACTTCTGACTGCCAGAAGTCCTACAAGGACTCGACCTAATAACGGGCCTCATCCTATCAACATGACAAAAATTAGCCCCCATAGTTTTAATTATACAGCTGTCAAATGAAATAAACCAACCCATAATAGTTACACTGGGGCTAATATCTGCTCTAGTAGGGGGATGAGGAGGGCTAAACCAAACACAACTACGAAAAATCTTAGCATACTCATCAATCGCCCACATGGGATGAATAATGATTGTCCTGACATACGCCCCAAACCTAATAATTCTAGCACTAGCAACATACATCATTATAACCTCCACAGCCTTCATGATACTAAAAGTAGTCTCAGCCACAAAAATCAACACGCTAACAACAACATGAACAAAAACCCCTATCCTGACAACCCTCACCATAATAACAATGCTTTCCCTGGGCGGCCTTCCTCCTCTTACCGGATTTATACCAAAATGATTAATTCTACAAGAACTCACTAAACAAGGTCTACCTCTAACAGCCACCCTAATGGCAATAACCGCGCTACTAAGCCTATTCTTCTACCTACGGATCTGTTACACAACCACACTAACAATCTCCCCCAACACAAATAATACAAAAACACCATGACGACTAAAATCAACACAAGCAACAATACCACTATCACTTACAGCAATCATGACAGCCATACTCCTGCCAATAACTCCAACAGCCTTGGCGATAGTAATATAGGGACTTAGGATAATATAGACCAAAGGCCTTCAAAGCCTTAAGTAGGAGTGAAAATCTCCTAGTCCCTGATTTAAGGCCTGCAGGACTCTATCCCACATATTCTGAATGCAACCCAGACGCTTTAATTAAGCTAAAGCCTTTATAGATAGGAGGGCCTCGATCCCACAAAATCTTAGTTAACAGCTAAGCGCCCAAACCAGCGAGCATCAATCTACCTCCCCGCCTCTATTCAGGGCGGGAAGAGCCGGGTCGGTAGAAGAGGCCTGAGCTAGGGATTACCCGCATCTCCAGATTTGCAATCTGACGTGTTATACACCACAAGGCCTGATAAGAAAAGGAGTTGAACCTCTGTCTATGGGACTACAGCCCACCGCTTAAACACTCAGCCATCTTACCTGTGGCAATCACCCGCTGATTCTTCTCAACTAATCACAAAGATATTGGTACCCTATACCTAGTATTTGGCGCCTGAGCCGGCATGGTCGGCACTGCCCTAAGCTTGCTAATTCGAGCCGAACTAAGCCAACCGGGGGCCTTACTTGGAGATGACCAAATTTATAATGTCATCGTCACGGCACATGCCTTCGTAATAATCTTCTTTATAGTGATGCCAGTAATAATCGGAGGATTTGGAAACTGGCTTATTCCCCTAATGATCGGAGCCCCGGACATGGCCTTCCCCCGAATGAATAACATAAGCTTCTGGCTGCTCCCCCCATCATTTCTACTTCTACTAGCCTCTTCAGGTGTTGAAGCCGGAGCAGGTACCGGATGAACAGTCTATCCCCCTCTAGCTGGAAACTTAGCCCACGCCGGAGCATCCGTCGACTTAACTATCTTCTCCCTCCACCTCGCAGGGATTTCCTCTATTCTAGGAGCTATCAACTTTATCACTACAATTATCAATATAAAACCCCCAGCCATCTCACAATACCAAACTCCTTTATTCGTGTGGGCCGTACTTGTAACCGCTGTACTCCTACTTCTATCTCTACCCGTACTAGCGGCAGGTATTACGATACTACTAACAGACCGAAATCTAAACACAACCTTCTTTGACCCCGCGGGAGGAGGAGACCCTATCCTCTATCAACACCTGTTCTGATTCTTCGGGCACCCCGAAGTATATATTTTAATTTTACCTGGTTTCGGAATAATCTCACATATCGTGGCCTACTATGCAGGTAAAAAAGAGCCTTTCGGCTATATAGGAATAGTATGGGCTATGATGGCCATTGGACTTCTTGGGTTTATTGTATGAGCCCACCATATGTTTACGGTAGGAATAGACGTAGACACCCGAGCCTACTTTACATCCGCTACAATAATTATCGCCATCCCAACGGGCGTAAAAGTGTTTAGCTGACTGGCTACCCTACACGGAGGATCAATTAAATGGGAAACCCCCCTACTCTGAGCCCTAGGTTTTATCTTCCTATTTACAGTTGGAGGCCTGACAGGAATCGTATTAGCAAACTCATCTATCGACATCGTCCTACACGACACATATTACGTAGTAGCACACTTCCATTATGTTTTATCCATAGGAGCTGTGTTCGCAATCATGGGAGGGTTCGTACATTGATTCCCACTATTCACCGGCTATACCCTTCATGACACCTGAACTAAAATCCACTTTGGAGTTATGTTCATCGGTGTTAACCTAACCTTCTTTCCCCAACACTTCCTTGGTCTAGCAGGCATGCCACGACGCTACTCCGACTACCCAGATGCTTACACCCTATGAAACACCGTATCATCAATCGGGTCCCTAGTGTCACTAACTGCCGTAATCCTATTCCTATTCATCTTATGAGAAGCATTCGCTGCCAAACGAGAAGTTAAAGGAGTAGAACTAACAGTATCAAACGTTGAATGACTACATGGCTGCCCACCCCCCTACCACACATTCGAAGAGCCAGCCTACGTCCGAGTCCACCCAGCATGGGCCTATAAATTTTGAGACAATAACCCATTGTTCAAGAAAGGAAGGAATTGAACCCCCATTTGCCGGTTTCAAGCCAGCCGCATAACCACTCTGCCACTTTCTTTCAATAAGATACTAGTAATAAATATTACACTGCCTTGTCAAGGCAGAGTTGTAGGTTAGACTCCTGCGTATCTTACACCTTAATGGCACATCCTTCACAGCTAGGTTTCCAAGACGCAGCCTCACCCGTAATAGAAGAAATAATTCACTTCCATGACCACGCACTAATAATCGTTTTTCTTATCAGCACTCTAGTACTTTATATTATTGTGGCTATGGTATCTACTAGCCTTACTAACCTGTATATTTTAGATTCCCAGGGAATTGAAATTGTATGAACAGTACTCCCCGCAATTATTCTAATTCTAATTGCTCTCCCCTCTCTTCGCATCCTGTATCTTATAGATGAGATCAATGACCCCCACCTAACAGTAAAAGCTATCGGGCACCAATGATATTGAAGCTACGAATATACTGATTACGAAGACCTAGGCTTTGACTCATACATAATCCCCACCCAAGACCTCACGCCCGGCCAATTCCGACTATTAGAAGCAGATCATCGAATAGTGGTCCCAATAGAATCCCCAGTACGAGTTCTTGTTACCGCAGAAGATGTACTACACTCATGAGCCGTCCCCGCCCTCGGGGTAAAAATAGACGCAGTCCCAGGACGTCTGAACCAAACAGCGTTCCTCGCCACCCGACCAGGAGTATACTATGGACAATGTTCCGAAATTTGCGGCGCAAATCACAGCTTTATACCAATTGTCGTCGAAGCAGTCCCTCTACAACACTTCGAAAACTGATCCTCAATAATACTAGAAGACGCCTCACTAAGAAGCTAAATTAGGGCGATAGCGTTAGCCTTTTAAGCTAAAGATTGGTGGCCCCCAACCACCCCTAGTGATATGCCACAATTAAACCCGGCCCCTTGATTTGCAATCCTAATATTCTCATGAGCGGTATTTTTAGCCGTCATCCCCACCAAAGTTATAGGGCACACATTCAACAATGAACCTAGCCCAAAAACAGCGGAAAAACCAAAACAAGACCCCTGAAACTGACCATGATCCTAAGCCTCTTCGACCAATTCATAACCCCCATATTCCTAGGTGTCCCACTCATCGCCCTAGCACTAACGCTTCCATGAGTGCTTTACCCAACCCCTTCCCCCCGGTGAATAAATAATCGTCTACTAACCCTACAAAGCTGATTCCTTAATCGCTTTACACAACAACTACTTCTGCCCCTAAACGTAGGAGGACATAAATGAGCAGTAATATTTGCGTCACTTATACTTTTCTTAATTACTATAAACCTATTAGGACTCCTTCCCCACACATTTACCCCAACAACTCAACTATCCTTGAACATAGGATTCGCAGTACCACTTTGACTTGGTACTGTAATTGTGGGTCTGCGCAACCAACCAAAAGTGGCACTAGCACATTTACTACCAGAAGGCACCCCTGTTCCCCTCATCCCTGTACTGATTATCATCGAAACAATCAGCTTATTTATTCGCCCGCTAGCCCTCGGAGTCCGGCTCACAGCTAATCTGACAGCAGGACACCTGTTAATTCAACTCATCGCAACAGCAGTATTCGTACTACTACCAACAATGCCTACCGTGGCCATCCTAACAATAACAGTTCTATTCTTAATAACCCTATTAGAGATCGCAGTCGCTATAATTCAAGCCTACGTATTTGTCCTTCTCCTAAGCCTGTATCTCCAAGAAAACGTATAATGGCACACCAAGCACATGCATTCCACATAGTTGACCCCAGCCCCTGACCATTAACAGGCGCAGTCGCCGCCCTTCTAGTAACATCGGGGACTGCTATATGATTCCACTTCCAAAACACCATCCTAATAACTATAGGAATAGTACTCCTTCTACTAACAATGTACCAATGATGACGAGACATCGTACGTGAGGGCACATTTCAAGGGCACCACACACCCCCAGTACAAAAAGGACTACGATATGGTATAATTCTCTTCATCACCTCCGAAGTATTCTTTTTCCTAGGCTTCTTCTGAGCCTTCTACCACTCCAGCCTCGCCCCAACTCCAGAGCTAGGAGGATGCTGACCCCCTACAGGAATCACAACTCTTGATCCATTCGAAGTACCCCTACTGAATACCGCAGTCCTACTGGCGTCCGGAGTCACAGTAACATGGGCCCACCACAGTATTATAGAAGGAGAACGAAAACAGACCATTCAATCCCTCGCCCTAACAATTATTTTAGGTTTCTATTTTACATTTCTGCAAGCAATAGAGTATTACGAGGCACCATTCACAATTGCCGACGGAGTCTACGGCTCAACATTCTTCGTAGCAACAGGATTCCACGGACTACACGTAATTATCGGATCCACATTCCTGGCAGTTTGCTTCCTACGACAAGTAAAACACCACTTTACATCAGAACACCACTTCGGATTTGAGGCTGCCGCATGATATTGACATTTTGTTGACGTAGTCTGACTATTCCTTTACGTCTCAATTTACTGATGAGGCTCATAATTCTTCTAGTATTAATGCCAATACAAGTGACTTCCAATCATTTAATCTTGGTTAAACCCCAAGGAAGAATAATGAATCCAGTTATTTCTACCCTCATGATTACTACTGCCCTATCTTGCATCCTGATTATTGTGTCTTTCTGGCTTCCCCAAATAAACCCGGATTCAGAAAAGCTCTCACCCTACGAATGTGGTTTTGATCCCCTTGGGTCTGCTCGCCTCCCATTCTCAATGCGATTCTTCTTAGTCGCGATTCTTTTCCTTTTATTTGACCTAGAAATCGCACTTCTCCTTCCAATTCCATGAGGAGACCAACTTCCAGACCCTGCCCAAACATTCTTCTGAGCAACATCAATCCTTGTCCTTCTAACCCTAGGGTTAGTATATGAATGAATTCAAGGGGGCTTAGAATGAGCCGAATAGACGATTAGTCCAATGAAAGACAGCTGATTTCGGCTCAGCAGAACGTGGTTCAATCCCACGATCGTCTTATGGCCCCCGCACACTTCAGCTTTACCCTGGCATTTATTCTAGGATTTTCAGGATTAGCCTTCCACCGTAAACACTTATTATCCGCCCTTCTCTGCCTAGAAGCAATAATGCTCTCACTATACGTGGCCATGGGCCTATGATCTTTCCAGACAGGGTCCATTGTCTTCTCTTCCGCCCCAATAATGTTATTAGCATTCTCCGCCTGCGAGGCCAGCGCTGGCCTCGCCCTACTAGTAGCCACCTCCCGAACACACGGCACAGACCACCTAAAAAGCCTAAACCTTCTACAATGCTAAAAGTTCTAATCCCCACTATTATACTTATCCCCACCACCTGATTAATTAACAAAAAATGACTATGAACAACAACCACCTACCAAAGCCTCATCATCGCCACCATCAGCCTCACATGACTTAAATGGGACTCAGAAACAGGGTGAGCAACATCAAACCTATACCTAGCAACAGACCCACTCTCAATCCCCCTCCTAGTCCTATCATGCTGACTGCTCCCCCTTATAATCCTGGCGAGCCAAAATCATATGGCCACAGAACCTATTAACCGTCAACGATCCTACATTACTCTCTTAATCTCCTTACAAATTCTGCTAACCTTAGCATTCAGCGCTACTGAAATCATTATATTCTACATCATATTTGAAGCCACACTAATTCCTACACTAACAATTATCACCCGCTGAGGAAATCAAACAGAACGACTAAACGCAGGCACATACTTCCTATTCTACACGCTAGCCGGCTCCCTCCCACTTCTCGTTGCCCTCCTAACGCTACAAAAAGACCTAGGTACACTATCAATACTAACCATACAGTACACAAAACCTCTCGCCCTCTCCTCATGAGGAGACAAGGCCTGATGAGCAGGCTGCCTAGTAGCATTCCTAGTAAAAATACCCCTATATGGCGTCCACCTTTGACTCCCAAAAGCTCACGTAGAGGCCCCCGTCGCAGGGTCCATAGTACTAGCCGCCGTACTTTTAAAACTAGGTGGCTATGGTATAATACGTATAATAATTATACTAACTCCCCTAACCAAAGAATTATCCTACCCCTTCATTATCCTCGCCTTATGAGGAATCATTATAACAGGGTCTATCTGCCTACGACAAACAGACTTAAAATCTATAATTGCCTACTCATCTGTTAGTCATATAGGACTAGTAGCAGGAGGGATCCTCATCCAAACACCCTGAGGATTTACAGGAGCAATCATCCTAATAATTGCCCACGGACTAGTATCTTCCGCCCTATTCTGTCTAGCAAATACCAACTACGAACGAACGCACAGCCGGACCCTTTTACTGGCACGAGGCCTACAAATGGTCCTGCCACTAATAGCAGCCTGATGGTTCATCGCTAACCTCGCCAACTTAGCATTACCCCCTCTTCCTAACTTGATAGGAGAACTAATAATCATCACATCATTATTTAACTGATCATACTGATCTATCATCCTAACAGGCCTAGGAACACTAATTACAGCAGGGTACTCACTGTACATGTTCCTCATAACACAACGCGGCCCAACCCCCAACCACATCATCGGCCTAGACCCCTCACACACTCGAGAACACCTCTTAATTGCCCTACATCTTACCCCAGTCCTACTTCTTGTATTAAAACCCGAACTAATATGAGGATGATGCTTGTGTAGACATAGTTTAATAAAAACGTTAGATTGTGATTCTAAAAACAGGAGATAAAATCCCCTTGTCCACCGAGAGAGTAACTGATAACCTAAAAGATTGCTAGTCTTCTAGAACCGCAGTTAAAATCTGCGGCTCACTCGGCCCCTAAAGGATAACAGCTCATCCGTTGGTCTTAGGAACCAAAAACTCTTGGTGCAAATCCAAGTAGTGGCTATGAACTCATTAACCCTAATCTTTAATTCGAGCCTTTTCATTATCCTAATACTGCTAATTTACCCAACCATAACCGCCTTAAACCCTGCCCCTCTAAAAAAAGACTGGGCTGTGACACACGTAAAAACAGCCGTCCAAACAGCATTCTTCATCAGCCTCATCCCCCTATGTATCTTCCTTGACCAAGGAATAGAAGTAATCTCAACTAACTGACAATGAGCAAATACAATAACATTTGACCTTAACACAAGCTTCAAATTTGACCAATACTCCATTATCTTCACACCAGTAGCTTTATACGTAACATGGTCTATCCTAGAATTTGCATCATGATACATACACGCAGACCCGAACATAAATCGATTCTTTAAATACCTCCTCACATTCCTAGTAGCAATAATCATTCTAGTAACCGCAAACAATATATTCCAACTGTTTATTGGATGAGAAGGAGTAGGTATCATATCATTTCTCCTTATCGGATGATGATACGGACGAGCAGACGCTAACACCGCCGCATTACAGGCCGTAATCTACAATCGAGTCGGAGATATCGGCCTTATCCTTAGCATAGCATGAATTGCAATAAACATAAACACATGGGAAATTCAACAAATATTTATTATTTCAAAGGATATAGACCTCACCCTCCCCCTAATAGGGTTAATCCTCGCCGCAACAGGGAAATCCGCCCAATTCGGGCTACACCCCTGGTTACCGTCAGCAATAGAAGGCCCTACACCAGTATCTGCCCTACTACACTCCAGCACTATAGTAGTTGCAGGAATCTTCCTGCTAATTCGACTACACCCAATAATAGAAAACAACCAGGCAGCACTAACAACATGCTTATGTCTTGGAGCACTAACCACTTTATTTACCGCCACCTGCGCACTAACACAAAACGACATCAAAAAAATCGTCGCATTCTCAACATCAAGTCAACTAGGGCTAATAATGGTAACTATCGGGCTTAACCAACCACAACTAGCATTCCTACATATCTGCACACACGCATTCTTTAAAGCAATATTATTCTTATGCTCCGGCTCAATCATCCACAGCCTAAATGATGAACAAGACATTCGAAAGATAGGAGGACTACATAAAACCTTGCCCTTCACTTCATCATGTATAACAATCGGGAGCCTAGCACTTACAGGCACCCCATTCCTAGCGGGATTCTTCTCAAAAGACGCAATTATCGAAGCAATAAATACATCCTACCTCAATGCCTGAGCACTTACCCTAACCCTTATCGCCACCTCCTTCACAGCCGTCTACAGTTTCCGAGTCATCTTTTTCGCCTCAATAGGCCAACCACGATCCCTTCCCCTCTCACCAGTCAATGAAAACAATCCTGCAGTCATAAACCCAATTAAACGATTAGCGTGAGGAAGCATCGTTGCAGGACTAATCATCACATCCAACTTTTTGCCCACAAAAACCCCCATCATAACCATACCCACCACACTAAAGATCAGTGCCTTGTTAGTTACTGCTGTAGGACTAATAATTGCTATAGATCTCACAAATATAACAAACAAACAACTAAAAACTAACCCAAACCTAACAGCACACAACTTCTCAAACATATTAGCCTACTTCCCAGCCATCATTCACCGAGCAGCCCCAAAATTAGGCCTTACCCTAGGACAAACCGCCGCCACCCAATTAGTAGATCAAACATGATTTGAAAAAATCGGCCCAAAGGGCATTGTCGCCGCTCAAATTCCCATAATCAAAATTATTAACAACCCACAACAGGGCCTAATCAAAGCCTACCTTGCAATATTTTTCACAACAAATGCCCTTGTTCTCCTAACTATAATAATATATTAAGATAGCCCGCCCAATCAAACCCCGAAACCCCCGTCATAACAAACACAAATTAATGGCAAGTTTACGAAAAAGCCACCCCCTACTAAAAACCGTTAACGATGCCCTAGTGGACCTCCCTGCCCCCTCGAACATCTCGGCATGATGAAACTTTGGCTCCCTCCTAGGCCTATGTCTAGCTGCACAAATCCTCACAGGCCTCTTCCTGGCTATACACTATACATCTGACCTCTCTACAGCCTTCTCCTCAGTAGCCCACACTTGCCGAGACGTACAATACGGCTGACTTATCCGTAATCTACATGCAAACGGGGCCTCATTCTTCTTTGTCTGCCTATACATACACATTGCCCGTGGACTCTACTACGGCTCTTACCTCTACATAGAAACATGAAACGTAGGAGTTGTACTATTCCTCCTTGTAATAATGACCGCATTCGTAGGATACGTCCTACCATGAGGACAAATATCATTCTGAGGGGCCACAGTAATTACAAACCTCCTATCAGCCGCACCCTACGCAGGAGAAGACCTAGTACGATGAATCTGAGGGGGTTTCTCAGTAGACAACGCCACCCTAACCCGGTTCTTCGCATTCCACTTTGTACTCCCATTCGTAGTAGCAGGGGCAACACTACTTCACCTCATCTTCCTACATGAAACAGGCTCAAACAACCCTATAGGCCTAAACTCAGACGCAGATAAAATTCCCTTCCACCCCTACTTCACCTACAAAGACCTCCTAGGGTTTATCATCATGCTCATAGCACTGATGTTACTTGCCCTCTTTTATCCAAACCTCTTAGGAGACCCAGACAATTTCACACCAGCAAATCCCCTTGTTACACCACCACATATTAAACCAGAATGATACTTCCTCTTCGCATACGCTATCCTACGATCCATCCCCAACAAGCTAGGCGGAGTCCTCGCCCTCCTCTCTTCAGTCCTAGTACTAATACTAGTCCCAATCCTACACACATCAAAACACCGAGGACTGACATTCCGACCCGTCTCCCAACTACTATTCTGAATGTTAGTAGCGGATATATTAGTCCTGACATGAATTGGAGGAATACCCGTAGAACACCCATTCGTTATCATTGGCCAAGTAGCATCCGTATTATACTTCTCATTATTCCTAGTACTCAACCCCCTAGTAGGATGATTAGAGAATAAGATAATAAATTGATAGCAGCCCTAGTAGCTTAATATCAAAGCACCGGTTTTGTAGTCCGGAGATTGAAGATTAAAATTCTTTCTAGCGCTAATAATGCATTTCACATATGTACTATATTACATATAATGTATTATAGTACTATACATGGGTACAAGTACCCCTCCCATTGATTTAACACAAGCCTGATAATACTTGGAATCACATGATATCACATTAAACCTGTAGGACGACATAATATGGGTGATATTACAGGTGATTTCAAATCTTAGAATAGGGTGAACATTAGTTCAAAACATCATTTATGATTGGTTCATAATACAAAACATACCCTACACATTTAATGGAAAACGACATACCTTGTTAAAGTAATAAAAGACTACTCAAATTCCACTAAACTTATATTAACTAGATCTCATGAATGACCCAACAATAATTGAATACACAAATAGGTATGTAGTAAGAAACCACCAACCAGTATAAGTCAAGTGAATTTAATTCGTGAACGGTCAAGGGCAATGATTGTGAGGATTGCACTAAGTGATCTATTACTGGCATCTGGTTAATGGTGGACAACATACGACTCGTTACCCCCCAAGCCGGGCATTATCTACAGGCATTTGGTTCTTTTTTTAGGTTTCCTTTCACTAGCATGTGAGACACCTTCTAATAGAACCCGCCAAGGTTGAACACTTTTACTTGCTTCAAAGTAAATGTATTAATGTTGGTAAGACATTACTTAATAACCACATTAGGGTATATCAGGGCATACACTAGTATTCTTTACTCAATCCCCCACTGAGGTATCACCCCCTCTTTTTTAGAAATTCGTCAAACCCCCCTACCCCCTAGACCCGGGCGACCCCGTCATATCCTGCCCAAACCCCTAAACAGAATAGGCCCCCCCTAAGTCCCTGATCACTAAAAAATCAAACATACAATTTTTTTTTTTTAATTCCAAAAATAAAAATACCCCCCCCCTTTAACCCCCCCCTTAGCCCCAATTTAAAAAAAACCCCCCCCCCCCCCCCCCCCCCCCCAAAATTATACCGCCCGAAGAGCACCGCGACTCCGCCCTCGAGTCAACTCAAGTACCACAAAAAGAGTCAAAAGAAGAGCCCACCCGCAAATAATAAGTATCTCTCCCCCCAAATTATACATAAAAGAGACCCCACTAAAATCCCCCCGTAAAACAGAAAGATCCTGATGTTCATCAACAACCCCACAATAATAGTTGAACCGTCCCCCACCCAAAAATACACCAAGAAAACACAACATAAAACAACCAGCAACCCGTCCTAAAACAGATCAGTCCCCTCACCCCTCCGGGTAAGGCTCCGCAGCCAAAGCTGCAGAATAAGCAAAAACCACCAACATGCCCCCCAAATAAATAAGAAAAAGAACTAAAGAAATAAAAGAGCCTCCATACCCAGCCAAAATACCACATCCTCCAGCAGCTGCCAACACCAAACCCAAAGCAGCAAAATAAGGGGCCGGATTAGAAGCCACACCAATAATACCCAATACTAACATAACCATAAAGAGAAAGATAAAATAAGACATAATTTCCACCCGGGCTTTAACCAGGACCAATGATATGAAAAACCACCGTTGTCATTCAACTATGGAAACGCCCCGTATCAGAAGGGGAAGATTTTAACTTCCATCCTTAACTCCCAAAGCTAAGATTATAAATTAAACCACCCTCTGAGACATTTACAGTATTTTAACACAAGTTCCACATATGTACTATATTACATATAATGTATTATATCACATATACATGGGTACAAGTACCCCCCCCATTGATTTAACACAAGCCTGATAATACTTGGAATCACATGATATCACATTAAACCTGTAGGACGACATAATATGGGTGATATTACAGGTGATTTCAAATCTTAGAATAGGGTGAACATTAGTTCAAAATATCATTTATGATTGGTTCATAATACAAAACATACCCTACACATTTAATGGAAAACGACATACCTTGTTAAAGTAATAAAAGACTACTCAAATTCCACTAAACTTATATTAACTAGATCTCATGAATGGCCCAACAATAATTGAATACACAAATAGGTATGTAGTAAGAAACCACCAACCAGTATAAGTCAAGTGAATTTAATTCGTGAACGGTCAAGGGCAATGATTGTGAGGATTGCACTAAGTGATCTATTACTGGCATCTGGTTAATGGTGGGCAACATACGACTCGTTACCCACCAAGCCGGGCATTATCTACAGGCATTTGGTATTTTTTTTTGGTCTCCTTTCACTAGCATGTGAGACACCTTCTAATAGAACCCGCCAAGGTTGAACACTTTTACTTGCTTCAAAGTAAATGTATTAATGTTGGTAAGACATTACTTAATAACCACATTAGGGTATATCAGGTGCATACACTAGTATTCTTTACTCAATCCCCCACTGAGGTATCACCCCCTCTTTTTTAGAAATTCGTCAAACCCCCCTACCCCCTAGACCCGGGCGACCCCGTCATATCCTGCCAAACCCCTAAAACAGAATAGGCCCCCCTAAGTCCATGATCACTAAAAATCACATGTAGTTTATATTATTAAAAACTAAAAAAATAATGTAAAT